AGAATGTTGCATAAAAAATATCTATGTAACCACGATTATATGACCAATTGTATATTACATTTATTATTCGGTCCAAGAAAAGTCTCTTAGGACCTATTTTAACAAATGAATTAATTAATTCTAAATTCTGAAAAGATGAATAAACAGACCCATATAAAAGAGACGCTATGAATATTCCGAAATAGGCTATACTGACTGAATAAATTGCATTTGTCACAAATTCATACCAATCCACAGAATAGTTCGAATTTTGATGTAAAAGGTTTATCGATGGGGTTAACCATTTCGATAATATATCCAAATCCATTCCTACTTGATCGAAAGGAATTCCTATGGACCCAACAAACAAAGTAAATAGGACCAATACAAGTAGAGAAAATAGCATAGTATTGTCCGATTCACAGGGATACATGGAAGTGTCTTTATTGTCAAAATGAGTACTAAAGGATCGCATCAGATTTCGTATATTCCCATCAATTTGATATATCTTCTTCGAAAAAAGGGAAACCTTTTTATTATTATTCATTACTGAGAAAAGTACATTTTTGTTAACTGGTTTCGGTCCTTCTTTTCCCCATATAGATATTGAAGAGAACGAGCTATTTTTAGTGCCACTGTAATTTTGAAACCGAACGTGTAAATGCCCCTCAAAAGTAAGTAAATACATCCGAAACATATAAAATGCAGTTAATCCTGCTGTGGAACAGGCTATTATCGCGAAAATCGGTGAATACAACCAACTATCATTAAGAATTTCATCTTTGGACCAAAAACAAGCAAGAGGTGGAATACCACAAAGAGAAAGTGTACCTAATAAAAAAGTAGTTTTTGTAATTGGCACATATTTGGTTAAACCACCCATAAGAACCATGTTCTGACTTTTATCTGGAGAATATCCAACAATGGGTTCCATTGAATGAATAATCGATCCGGATCCTAAAAACAATAATGCTTTCGAATAGGCATGAGTGATTAAATGGAATAAAGCAGCTCGATAAGAACCTATCCCTGGAGCTAACATAATATAACCCAATTGAGACATTGTAGAATAGGCTAAACTTCTCTTAATGTCTTTTTGAGCAAGAGCTAAAGTAGCTCCTAATAGTACCGTTATTATACCTAGCAAAGAAATTAGATTCATTATGTAAGGTATGACTGTGAAAAGGGGAAGAAGCCGAGCGACAAGAAAAATTCCCGCTGCTACCATAGTAGCAGCATGTATAAGAGCCGAAATAGGAGTGGGTCCCTCCATGGCATCAGGTAACCATACATGAAGGGGAAATTGTGCGGATTTAGCAACTGCACCAAGGAATAATAGGGAGGCACACAGAGTAGCAAATAAAGAATTGACCCCATTATTATGGATCAAGTTATTGAAGATTTCGAACAAATCCCGAAATTCCAAACTACCTGTTATCCAATAAAAACCTAAGATTCCTAATAATAAACCAAAATCCCCTACACGATTAGTTACAAACGCTTTTTGACAAGCATTGGCTGCAATTGGTCGTGTGAACCAAAAACCTATTAATAGATACGAACACATTCCCACCAGTTCCCAAAAAATATGAATTTGTATCAAATTGGAACTAGTAACTAATCCCAACATAGAAGTATTGGAAAAACTCATATAAGCAAAAAATCTCAAATATCCTTGATCATGAGACATATAATTGTCACTATAAATAAGAACCATGATTCCAACAGTAGTGATTAGTATTGACATAATAGAAGTAAGTGGGTCGATCAAGTGGCCGAACTCTAAAGAAAAATCATTATTGATGGTCCAAGAACATAGAAATTGATAAATAGAACTGCCATTGATTTGCTGAATAGACAGATCGGCCGAAAAAACCATAACTATACTTAGCAATGAAACACTAGGAAAAGCCCACATACGACGAAGATTTTTTGTTGCAGTCGGAACAAGCAGAAGTCCCCATCCTATTGACATAGTAACTGGAAGTGGAACGAAAGGTATGATCCATGCATATTGATATGTATGTTCCATAAGAAAATAAAACTTTTTTTATTCTTATTAATTGTTTCCGATTCACCAGCTCTTCTCTCTTTCGGAAGTCAAATAAATAAATAAAAATCAAGATAGAAAAGAACTCAAATATGATTTTTAATTCTTAATTATTCCGATTCTTTCCCAAATATCGTATTGAATAAAAAGAAATTTAAATCAAGAAGTTACAATTGTTCAAATGACCAAGTCACTGGTTAAAACTGACCATTTAGTTATTAACTAAGATATTTATTAAGATTAAAGAAAGAATATGAGATTTTCAATCATTCCACTATTACGGCGATTGATATCCATATAGTAAATAGTAAGGAAAAGGAATGACACCAAAAAAAGGTAAAAGTACTCTATTGGGATATGGATCATAGAATCCGCCAATAACTCGACCCAATAAAATACTAATTATTTTAGTTAGTTTATTCGGAGTCATTAATTAATTCATTGTAGAACTGATTGATTGGCTTCTATTCCAATAAAACAAACTTATGTTTATAGGAAATCCTATGATACTCGTCACTTCGCATAGAACTGAAATAAGAGATTACTAAAATTACCTTTATCAAGTAATGTATGGTTTAACAGATTAACTACCAATCTCATTTTCATTTAAATTATGAGTACTCTATCCTCGAGCTTGATCAATTAATAGAAAAATTTAAAATTATTATTTTCTTAAATTAGGTAAGGATTCTTAAGCTTTTCGATTTATTCAATGTAAGACGACGAGATATAAATAGACTGAGATTGAGATATGAATTGGAACCCTTTTTGATTCTTATCAACAACAACCGGTTCGATTTCTATGGTAGCGGACCTCATAGACATAGATCGGAATGAAGATAGGAAGGTACAAATTAGTACGAATTCTTCTTTTTTCGGGCATTGTATGTAATAGAGATGTGGAACAAAAAAAATTCCTTTGAAAATAACATCGTTTTTCTTTATTTCTATTTCTTTTTTTTATCCCTAGTGTACTCTATGTGATGCGCACGTATCTATATTTTTGTATGTTATGAAGGAAGTATCCGCTATGGAATAAATATAGATAATGAATAGCAAGAACGATCCATTTTGAACAATACATGTCTTTCACATCCAACTATAAAAGTAACTTCTTTATTTTCAAATGGCGGTTCCAAAGAAACGTACTTCTATCTCAAAAAAGCGTATTCGTAGAAATATTTGGAAGAAAAAGGGATATTGGGCGGCGGTAAAAGCTTTATCTTTAGCTAAATCTATTTCTACCGGGCATTCAAAAAGTTTTTTTGTGCGACAAACAAGTAATAAAGCCTTGGAAGAATCTGAATCGACATGACTCGATGAATTGGATGATTTATAAGATGAATAATTCACATTAACTAATGTTTTGAACTCATCTATATGAGATAGAACTGAACCGGCTGTTGTGGTATGTAGAATAATTTTTATTCTGTCTATTGGGTTCTAAGAACGGTACTATTTCTTTTTTGTTGTTGTTTTTCAAACAACAAAAAAGAAATAGTTAAACACAAAATACAAGGTTTCACTTTTCATTATAGTAGATTTTGATAATTCGCGAGATGGGGGTTGTTATTTCCCCCCCCCAAAAAAAAAAGATTTTTTTAGGAAGAAGTTTATTCGATTATGTATCTCCAATAGTTATACATCATTAAGATTTTTGGAAGATCTGAAACAAGTATGAACGACAGTAGTAAAAATGAATGGATCCTTGAAACTAATTGATTGAAATATATATTTTAAGACTTTGCTTTGTAACTCTCCGAATCACTACATAGATTCCCTCTTGTTTCGACCCAATCAATAAAAACTCCCCGGATCCCCTTTAGATCGATATTTATGTACGAAGAATAAGTCAATCTTCCTTAATCCAAAATAGATCCTATGTTTGGACCGTAGGATCGATCAATCTATTTTATATAGAATATACTTTATTTATAAGTAAAGTACATAGCGTAGAATTCCAATAGAGATTTAAACTCTTTTGTTTTATGTGCAGCCCAATACCTAATTGGTTCGGTAAATCCTCACACGAATTATGTATACAATGAGGATCCCAACCATTAATACAGTCTTGATACCAAACTATCTAACTATTTATAGAAATCCCTTGGATGTAGTTATCCAATTGTGATACATAAAAAATCCTATTTATTTTCTTTTGTTCAGTGAAAAATGAATCTTTTTTCATTTCCGATCCATGAAATCAGATAAATGAGAAATGAATCATCAAAAAATGATATAAAAAGGGGACAATTCTTAGTTCTAGACCTCAACTGAGGACATAACCATCTAGTTCCAACTGTTCCAGAAGAACTTATACTACGTGAAAGCCTGTTGTTAAAAATGACACCATACCGGGATACTAAGGATTATTGAAGTTCAAATATTCATTTGAACGAGTCTTTATTCGTCGATTCTAACGTTTCCTAAAATATATTGCATTGAATCTTTCAATCTCGACGATTGAACATCATATGGGCTATTATTATTTCGATCAAGCCGCCATGGTGAAATCGGTAGACACGCTGCTCTTAGGAAGCAGTGCTAGAGCATCTCGGTTCGAGTCCGAGTGGCGGCATCCTCTAAAAAGGACACATTAGATCCTATAATGAATTTAATTCGGAATTTACATTCCGTAATTGAGGGACTCCTCTTTTTTTTTAATGATTTTTTTTATGATATTTGCGACTTTAGAACATATATTCACTCACATCTCTTTTTCGATCATTTCAATTGTCATTACGATTTATTTGGTGACTTTATTAGTCCATGAAATCGTAGGACTATGTGATCCGTCAGAAAAAGGCATGATAGCCACTTTTTTCTGTATAACAGGATTATTAGTTACTCGTTGGATTTATTCGAGACATTTCCCGTTAAGTGATTTATATGAATCATTAATGTTCCTTTCATGGAGTTTCTCCATTATTCATATGGTTCCTAAAATAGGGAACCATAAAAATGATTTAAG